AGATGTCCTATTTGAGAGAAATGAAGGATTGGATTCGTAGGTTTTTATGACCCTGAGGTAAGAACCAGATGCCAGGTATAGTTTCACTATAGAAACCCCCACATTAAAATGGGCCCGGAGCGAGAAGAGGTACACTTCAAGCAAGGATTGTTGGTTTCTCGAGGCCAGGTGATTAAGCTCTTTCGGATAGTTGAGGTCCATAGGAGTATGTTCTAGAACAGGATGTATGCACGATTAAGCACTATAATGTCTTATGTAATATATATAAACTACTGTACATGCTTAATATTCATGGGGACTAGCAATTAATGYACGATATACATAGTATGCCTTATATAGGTGGACACTTGCGCTGCTTGTGGAGAATGTGAGTTAGTAGTCGATAGGTCAGTTTTGCATTATGGTATGGGGACTCTACTTGTTTTGTGATAAATAAAGACATACTGGGCAAGCACAGTATGGGTATGTGCAATATATGAATTATGGAAGCTGTGGAGTTGGTTTTTGGTGTTAGCAAGGAATAGTTTAAGAAAGAATTTCAGCTTTGGGTGCTGATAGTGGGGCTGTTGCTTCTTCCTTGAAGTCTTAGGGAGGGTATGAATTCTCCTTTTTTGGTTTACAAGACCAGAGTATTTTATATACTACAAAGACTCTTCATTTGAGGAGGCGGTTTTCAATGATGCCTGAGATGGGTATTAGGATTAGGAGAGTTGAGAAGTATAGGATAGAGGCTAGTTGGCCGATAGTGATAAAAGGGTGTTCTACGGGTTGGCCACCAATTCATGTTAGAGCTAGGAGGTCCGCTACTAGGAGTCAGAATAGGCATTGACTTAGTGGTCGGAATATTATCCCTCGTTGTTTGGAGGTGTGAAGGATTGGAATGATTGCTAGGACTAGGATAGAGAGTACTAGGGCCAGGACTCCTCCTAGTTTGTTGGGGATGGATCGGAGAATTGCGTATGCGAATAGGAAGTATCATTCGGGTTTAATATGGGGAGGGGTATTTAGAGGGTTGGCGGGGATGTAGTTGTCTGGGTCTCCTAGCAGGTCTGGTGAGAATAGAACGAGTAGTATGAGTGTTAAAACTAGCACTAAGAGGCCTAAGATATCCTTAATTGTATAGTATGGGTGGAATGGGATTTTGTCTGAGTTGGATGAGATTCCGGATGGGTTATTAGATCCTGTTTCATGGAGAAATAGAAGGTGTACTGCTGCCAGGGCTGAGATGATGAACGGGAGAATGAAGTGGAAGGCAAAGAATCGTGTTAGGGTGGCTTTATCTACTGAGAAGCCTCCTCAGATTCATTCTACTAGGCTAGTTCCGATGTACGGGATTGCTGATAGGAGGTTGGTGATCACAGTTGCCCCTCAGAAGGATATTTGGCCTCATGGTAGGACGTATCCTATGAAGGCTGTGGCTATGACTGTAAATAGTAGTATAATTCCGATATTTCATGTTTCTGAGAAGGCGTAGGAGCCGTAGTATATTCCCCGTCCTACGTGTGTGTATAGGCAGATAAAGAATATGGAGGCCCCGTTAGCATGTATATATCGGATAATTCAGCCATAGTTGACGTCGCGACAGATGTGAGTGACTGACGAAAAGGCGGTTGTTGTGTCTGATGTGTAGTGTATGGCTAGGAAAAGGCCGGTAAGAATTTGTAGGATTAGGCATACTCCTAGTAAGGAGCCGAAGTTTCATCATGCTGAGATGTTGGACGGGGCAGGTAGATCAATGAATGAGTGATTGATAATTTTAATAAGGGGGTGTGATTTTCGAATGTTGGTCATTAAGTTCTTGTAGTTGAAACACAACGATGGTTTTTCATGTCATTGGTCATGGTTAGATTCCATGTAAGAATAATGGTGACATATATTGTATTTATTTTAAGTACGATTTTTGTAGTGAGCTTTGTAAGTTTTTCTTCAAAGCCTTCTCCTATTTATGGTGGGGTTGGTTTAATTGTGGCTGGAGGTGTTGGTTGTGGTATTGTGTTAAATTTTGGGGGGTCATTTTTAGGTTTAATAGTTTTTTTAATTTATTTGGGAGGCATACTTGTAGTGTTTGGGTATACTACGGCTATGGCTACTGAGCCTTATCCTGAGGCGTGGACGTCTAATAAGGCTGTGTTGGGAGCATTTATTACAGGGGTGCTAGCGGAGTTGTTAATTGCTTGTTATATTTTAAAGGAGGATGAGGTTGAGGTTGTATTTAAGTTTAATGGTGCGGGTGATTGGGTAATTTATGATACAGGTGATTCAGGGTTTTTTAGTGAAGAGGCTATGGGGATTGCAGCATTGTATAGCTATGGAACTTGGCTAGTAGTTGTTACTGGTTGGTCCTTGCTAATTGGTGTGTTGGTAATTATGGAAGTTACTCGTGGAAATTAAGTAGGAGCAGGCTAAGGATTAGGGTAATTATGAAAGATAGGAAGTAGAGTTTGACTAGTCCTTTCTGATTAGATACGGTAGTTGATATTTTTATTTGGAAGTAGGAGATGGATTTTGGTAATACATTTTCTAGTCAGGTTATATCTAATAGTATTGATGCGGATTTTTGGCTTATAGTCAGGCTTATTGTTGACGGGAGGCGGTGTATTACGATTGGAAAATATCCTAGGAGGCTAGAGAACTTAAAAAGATTTGATGGGTATTTGAATTTTAAGTTTTTGGCTGTGAGGTTGAGTTCTAATGCTAGGGTAAAGCCTGTAATGGTTACGGCAAGGGCAGTTAGTTTCAGGTAATGGGGTATAGTTATTTGTGGGACAGTTGTTGGGGGGATATTATAAGAGATTAGGTACCCTGCAAAGATGCTTCCAATTAGGAGACGTTTGATGGAATTGATGAGGTGGGTATTATTTTCATTGATTAGGTTCAAGGTGTTGAATCGGGGTTGTCCTAGGAGTGCAAAAAATATGATTCGAGTGCTGTAGGCGGCTGTGAGGGATGTAGCAATGAGAGTAATTAATAGGGCTCAGGCGTTGGTATACGACGTGTTGGCTGTTTCGATGATTAGGTCTTTAGAATAAAAGCCTGTTAGGAAGGGCATGCCTGTTAATGCGAGGCTTCCAATGATGAGGGAGGTGGTGGTGAAGGGCATTGGTTTATATAATCCGCCTATTTTTCGGATGTCTTGTTCGTTATTTAGGCTGTGGATGATTGATCCTGAGCATATGAATAGCATGGCTTTGAAGAATGCGTGCGTGCAGATATGTAGGAATGCGAGGTAGGGTTGGTTGATTCCAATGGTTACAATTATTAGGCCTAGTTGGCTAGAGGTTGAGAAGGCGACGATCTTTTTGATGTCGTTTTGCGTAAGGGCGCAGATGGCTGTGAAAAGAGTGGTGATGGCTCCTAAGCACAGAGTGAGGGTTTGTATGGTTTTGTTTTGTTCTATGAGTGGGTGAAAGCGGATTAGTAAGAAGACTCCGGCTACAACTATTGTGCTTGAGTGGAGCAGGGCTGAGACAGGAGTTGGGCCTTCTATGGCTGATGGTAGTCATGGATGTAGGCCGAATTGAGCGGACTTGCCTGTGGCTGCTAGTAGGAGTCCTAATAGTGGGACATTTAAGTTTTCATGTTGGATAATAAAGATTTGTTGGAGGTCTCATGCGTTTAGGTTGGTGAGAAATCATGCTATAGCTATAATAAAACCTACATCTCCAATGCGGTTGTAGAGGATTGCTTGTAGAGCAGCAGTATTCGCGTCTGTTCGGCCATATCATCATCCGATTAGCAGGAAGGATATAATACCTACTCCTTCTCAGCCGATAAACAGTTGAAATAGGTTATTGGCGGTTACTAGAATTATTATAGTGATTAGGAATATGAGGAGATATTTGAAGAATCGATTGATGTGTGGATCTGAGTGTATATACCATATTGAGAACTCCATAATTGATCATGTAACAAAAAGTGCTACGGGGATAAAGATGATTGAGAAGTAATCTATTTTAAAGCTTAGCGATAGTTTGAGGGTTTGGATTGATAATCAGTGTCAGTTTGAGATAATTGTTTCTTGTCCTGAGGAGATAAATATTATAGTTGGGATTATACTGATAGTGAAGGCGTAAGAGATTGTGGTTTTTACATAGTGGGGATATAGGTTGTTTTTATATAGTTGGGTGTTTGATATGATAATAGGTAGAAGTAGGATAAATATTGCAGTTAGTATGGACGAGGTAAATAGGTTTATTACTTTTATTTGGAGTTGCACCAATTTTTTGGTTCCTAAGACCAATGGATTACTTCTATCCTATAAAAGTTGAAAAAGCCACGTTTTTATACGTGGAGGCATGAATTAGCAGTTCTTGCATGCTTTTTCGGTAAATAAAAAGATTTGCACTTCTATTATTAGATTCACAATCTAATGTTTTTGTTAAACTATATTTACAGTAAATAGGGCCTAATACGATTTTGGGGTTGAATGATAGGAGGAGAAGTGGAAATAGATGTAGGGTTATTAGGGCGTTTTCTCGTGTGAATGATGGATTGATGTTTTTGATGTGGTGTGTGTACTTACCTCGTTGGGTTGTGATGAGCATGTAGAGAGAGTACAGGGCTGTGATGATAATGTTTGTACCTATGAGGATAATGGTTATGTTAGATCATGAGAAGGAAGCTATTACTACAAATAGCTCTCCGATTAGGTTAATTGTGGGTGGTAGGGCTAGGTTTGCGAGGCTGGCTAGTAATCATCAGGCAGCTATTAGGGGGAGGATAGTTTGTAGGCCCCGTGCTAGGATTATTGTTCGGCTATGTACTCGTTCATAGTTTGAGTTTGCGAGACAAAATAATGCTGATGAGGTTAGTCCATGGGCGATTATTAGGGCTGTGGCTCCTATATAGCTTCAGGGTGTTTGGATTAGTACTGCTACAATTACTAGGGCCATGTGACTTACGGACGAGTATGCGATTAGGGATTTTAGGTCTGTTTGACGTAAACAGATAGAGCTTGTTATGATTATTCCTCATAGGGATAATATTATAAAGGGATATGCTATTTGATTTGTTGTAGGATTAAGCAAAATTGTAATGCGCATTATTCCGTATCCTCCTAGTTTTAGTAGTACGGCGGCAAGTACTATTGAGCCGGCAATAGGAGCTTCAACATGTGCTTTTGGTAATCAGAGATGGAGTCCGTATAGGGGCATTTTTACTATGAATGCTATCATGCATGCTAGTCAAAGGAAGATGTTGGATCAGGTGGTTGAGATTGGTTTAGCTCAATATTGGATAATTAGGAAATTTAAGGTTCCTATTGTGTTTTGGATATATAGTAGTGCGACTAGAAGGGGTAGTGAGCCTACTAGGGTATAAAATAAAAAGTATAAGCCGGCATTTAATCGTTCTGTCTGGTTGCCTCATCGGGTAATAATAATTAAAGTGGGGATTAATGTAGCTTCAAATAGGATATAGAATATGATTAATTCCGTAGCGGTAAATGTTATGATCAAGAGAAGTTGCAGGAGAATGAGTATCGTAATATATAGTTTTTTTCGGGCCGAGGTTTCCTTTAGTAGATGCGACTGGCTGGCTATGAGTATTAGTGGTAGGAGTCACGTTGTTAGTACTAGTAGGGGGGCGGAAAGTGAGTCTGAGAAGAATAATAATGAAAAGTTTAGGCTGTTGTCACCCAGTTGATTTAGGTAAGAAAGGCTAATGAGACTAATTAGTAGACTGTGGGAGGTTGAATTAATTCAGATCATGTTGGGTTTTGATAGTCATGTTATTGGTATAAGTATAGCAGTTGGAATAATAATTTTTAGCATTGTAGGAGGTTTAGGTTTTGTACGTAGTCAGTGCCGTATGTATTTGACACTATTACTAGTAGGGATAGGCCTAGTGCTGCTTCACAGGCTGCAAATACTAATAGGATAATAGGGATTATGCTGGCTAGTGTAAAGTGGTTATTTAGGATTACTACGGTTATTATAATAAATAGGGATAATATTATACCTTCTAGACATAGGAGGGAAGATATTAAGTGGGATCGATATACTAATAGTCCTATAAGCGATGTGGTAAAGGCTAGAAAAATATTGATGTAAAGTATGGACATTTGATAATTATAGGGTGAGCTATAGTCTAATGAGTCGAAATCATTTGTTTTAGTTTAAACTAATTATCATATTCAGTTCATTCTAGTCCTTTTTGGGTCCATTCATAGGCTAAGCTTGCGGCTAATAGTGAGATTAGTAGAAGAGCTGTGACAAGCATGGTAGGTATTTTGCTCGTTTGTGAGGCTCAGGGAAGGGGGAGTAGTAGTGCAATTTCTAGGTCAAATAATAGAAATGTGATAGCCACTAAGAAGAATTTTATGGAAAAGGGTAAGCGGGCAGATTCTATGGGGTCAAATCCACATTCGTAAGGGCTTGCTTTTTCTGTGTAAGTATTTAGTTGGGGTAATCAGAATGCAATGAGTACAAGTAATATGGACAGAAGTATATTGGTGAGTAAGGCAAGTATTATGTTTATTATTCCTTTTCGGGTTGTACCGAAGCTGGTTGATTGGAAGTCAACTGTACTGATTAATACTAAAGGAATAGGATCCTCATCAATAAATGGAAACGTATAGGAATAGTCAGACTACGTCTACGAAATGTCAATATCAAGCAGCAGCTTCAAATCCAAAGTGATGGTTTGATGTAAAGTGATACTTTAGTTGGCGTAGGAAGCATACGATTAGGAATGTGGAGCCGATAATTACGTGTAATCCATGAAATCCTGTAGCCATGAAAAAAGTTGATCCGTAGACTCCATCAGAGATTGTAAATGATGTTTCGTAATATTCGGAGGCTTGGAGAAGCGTAAAGTAAACTCCTAGTGAGATTGTAATAAATAATGCTTGGAGCATGTGTTTTCGGTTTCCTTCTATCAGGCTGTGGTGGGCTCAGGTGATTGATACTCCAGAAGCCAGAAGAACGGAGGTATTGAGTAATGGGACTTCCAGGGGGTTTAGGGGAATAATACCTGTTGGTGGTCAGCATCCTCCTAGTTCAGGAGTTGGGGCTAGGCTTGAGTGGTAGAAGGCTCAGAAGAAGCCTGCGAAGAAAAATACTTCTGAGATGATGAAGAGGATTATTCCATATCGAAGGCCTTTTTGCACGATAGGTGTGTGGTGGCCTTGGAATGTGCTCTCTCGAATAATATCTCGTCATCATTGATATATAGTTAGTAGGTTAGTAGTTATTCCAAGAGCTAATAATAGTGTTGAGTTGTGATGAAATCATATGGCTAGGCCTGAGGTTATTAGGAGAGCCGAGAGGGCTCCTGTGAGTGGCCATGGGCTGGGATTAACTATGTGATATGCATGGGTTTGGTGGGTCATTAGGTATTGTCATGTAAATATAGGCTCACTAGTAAAGTAAAGACGTAGGCTTGAATTAGGGCCACTGCAAATTCAAGGATTGTCAGTAAGATAAGAATGATAAAAGTAATTAAAGCAATGGAAGTACTAATACTTGTTAGGGCCAGAGCGGCCCCTCCAATTAAATGTATTAGTAAGTGACCTGCAGTGATGTTAGCCGTGAGTCGTACAGCTAGGGCTATGGGTTGAATAAAGAGACTAATGGTTTCGATAATTACGAGCATGGGAATCAGAGGAATAGGTGTTCCTTGAGGTAGAAAGTGGGCCAGAGATGCTTTGGTTTTATGGCGAAATCCGGTAATTACGGTGCCAGCTCATAGTGGGATGGCTATGCCTAAGTTTATTGATAATTGGGTAGTTGGGGTGAATGAGTGGGGTAATAGGCCTAGCAAGTTTGTTGATCCGATAAATAGAATCAGGGATATTAGCATTAAGGCCCAGGTCTGTCCTTTGTGGTTATGAATAGCCAACATTTGTTTTGTTGTTAGTTGTACTAGTCATTGTTGCAGTGAGACTAGGCGGTTATTAATTAGTCGGTTGGGTGAAGGGAATAGAATGCTCGGGAATATAATGATTAAAATGACAATGGGTAGTCCCATTATTGTTGGGGTAGTGAAAGAGGTGAATAGATTTTCGTTCATTTTTTTTCTCAGGGGCTAAGTTGTTTTAATATATCCATGGATTTGGGTTCTGGGTTTGATGGGTATATATATTTTGAGATCTTTAATTGGAATATAATGAATAGTGTTATAATTATTGATGTGATAGTAATAAATCAGGTTGATGTGTCTAGTTGTGGCATATCATTAAGGGAGGGTTTAGGCCTCCAGTCTTTAACTTAAAAGGTTAACGCTTATTTAGCTTCTTAATGAATTTACAGTATAGATGCGGATCATTTTTCAAAATATACTAGTGGGACTAGTTCAAGGACAATGGGCATGAAGCTATGGTTTGAGCCACAGATTTCCGAGCATTGGCCATAGTATAATCCAGGCCGTGTACCCATTAGGGTTGTTTGGTTTAGTCGGCCTGGAATAGCGTCGGTTTTTAGGCCTAGGGATGGGACAGCTCATGAGTGTAATACGTCTTCTGATGAAATTAGCATGCGAATAGTTATCTCTATCGGTAAGACTACTCGGTTGTCAACTTCTAGTAGTCGGAGCTCTCCGGGCTTTAGTTCTTGAGTGGGGATTATATAAGAGTCAAAATTCAGGTCTTCGTAGTCGGTGTATTCGTAACTTCAATATCACTGATGTCCTATAGTTTTTACCGTAAGGGAAGGGTTGTTGATCTCGTCTATTATATAAAGAATTCGTAGGGAGGGCAAGGCGATGAGAATTAGGATGATAGCAGGCAAAATGGTTCAGATGGTTTCTACTTCTTGGGCATCCATTGTGCTTGTGTGCGTGAGTTTGGTTGTCAGTATTAAGGAGATGATATAAAGGACTAAGGAGCTGATTAGGAATACAATTATTAATGTGTGGTCGTGAAAGTGTAGAAGTTCTTCTATAATAGGAGAGGTAGCATCTTGAAAACCTAGTTGAAAGGGGTATGCCATGGAAGTATATAGGATTTAAGCCTATAATTTAACTTCGACAAAGTTATGTAATTATTTTACTAATACTTCTTGATTGAGAAAGACATAATGGCTATGGCATTGGCTTGAAACCAGTCTAAGAGGGTTCGATTCCTTCCTTTCTTATTTTAATGATACATAAGTTGGCTCTTCAAATGTATGGTATGGAGGGGGACATCCATGTAATCATTCAAGATTAGTTGTGGTTAGTTCTACCATGGCCACTTCTCGTTTAGATGCGAAAGCCTCTCATACTATGAAAACTATTAATATAACTGCCGTTAATGAGATGAAAGAGCCTATTGAAGAAATTGTATTTCAAGTTGTGTATGCGTCTGGGTAGTCAGAATAACGTCGAGGCATTCCAGATAGGCCTAGGAAGTGCTGGGGGAAGAACGTTATGTTAACGCCCACAAACATAATTGTGAAGTGAATTTTTGCCCAAGTATTGTCAAGGGTGTATCCTGAGAATAGAGGGAATCAATGAACGAAGCCTCCTATAATAGCGAATACTGCTCCTATTGACAAGACATAATGGAAGTGGGCTACTACATAATATGTATCGTGAAGGACAATGTCTAATGAAGAGTTTGCTAGTACAATTCCCGTTAAGCCTCCTACGGTGAATAGGAAGATGAAGCCCAGGGCCCATAATATAGCAGGGGACCATTTAATATTACCTCCGTGAAGAGTAGCTAGTCAACTAAATACTTTTACCCCGGTGGGAATAGCGATGATTATAGTAGCTGATGTAAAGTATGCTCGTGTGTCTACATCCATTCCTACAGTAAACATGTGATGGGCCCATACGATAAAGCCCAGGAAGCCAATTGATATTATGGCTCAAACTATTCCCATGTAGCCAAAAGGTTCTTTTTTACCTGAATAATAGGTAACAATATGTGAGATTATCCCAAATCCGGGCAAAATTAAAATATAGACTTCTGGGTGACCAAAAAATCAGAACAGGTGCTGGTATAAGATGGGGTCTCCTCCCCCAGCGGGATCAAAAAATGTAGTATTCAGGTTTCGGTCTGTTAGTAATATGGTGATTCCTGCTGCTAAAACTGGAAGTGATAGGAGCAATAGAACGGCAGTAATTAAGACAGATCAGACGAAGAGGGGTGTTTGATATTGAGATATGGCAGGGGGTTTTATGTTGATAATAGTGGTAATAAAATTAATAGCACCCAAGATTGAGGAAATACCTGCTAGATGTAGTGAAAAAATAGTTAGATCTACGGATGCTCCTGCATGAGCTAGGTTACCAGCTAGAGGCGGATATACTGTTCACCCAGTTCCTGCTCCGGCCTCTACCACAGATGAAGCAAGTAGGAGTAAAAAGGAGGGGGGAAGAAGTCAAAAGCTCATATTGTTCATTCGAGGGAACGCTATGTCAGGAGCTCCAATTATTAATGGGACTAATCAGTTTCCGAATCCTCCGATTATAATAGGTATCACTATGAAGAAAATTATTACGAAGGCATGAGCAGTAACGATTACATTGTAAATCTGGTCATCCCCTAGTAGTGTGCCAGGTTGGCCTAGTTCGGCCCGAATTAAGAGACTGAGAGCGGTTCCCACTATACCAGCCCAAGCACCAAATAAGAGGTAGAGAGTACCAATATCCTTATGATTAGTTGAAAATAGTCAGCGGTTTATGAACATAGGTAAAATGGCTGAGTAAGCATTAGACTGTAAATCTAAAGACAGAGGTTTAAGCCCTCTTTTTACCAAGCTCTGTAGTGAACACCATATTGAATTGCAAATTCAAAGAAGCAGCCTGACGCTGCCGGGGCTTCTCCCGCCTTTTTTTTCTAGACGGCGGGAGAAGTGGATTGAAGCCAGTTGACTAGGGTATTTAGCTGTTAACTAAAATTTCGTGGGGTTGGAGCCCACCAATCTAGTGGGGACTTAGCTTAAGTTAAAGTGTTTGATTTGCAGTCAATTGATGTGAGATAGATTCTCGCAGTCCTTAAGTAGTTTAATATGCAGAAGTTAAGTCTGTGAGGCTTACTTAGAGCTTTGAAGGCTCTTGGTCTGGGTTTAACCTAAACTTCTAATCTAGGATAGATAAGATTGGTGTGAGTGGGAGTAGTATGGTTGATATTACAATCAGAGGGGGTAGAAGGGTTATTTTTTTTGTGCATTCGAATCGTCATTTTATTTTTATGCTGTTGTTTGAAGGGAATATGGTTAGTGCGGTGGTGTATGTCAGTCGTATGTAGAAGTATAGGTTAAGTAGTGCTGTTATGGCTAGGAGTGTTGGTATTATGATTATTTCGTTTTTGGTCAGTTCTTGGATGATTATTCATTTTGGAATGAAGCCAGAGAGTGGAGGAAGGCCGCCTAGGGATATTATTAGTACTAGAATGAGTGAGGTGATTAGAGGTGTTTTGTTTCATGTTTGTGATAAGGATAATGTTGTAGTAGTGGAGTTGTGTATAAATAACATAAAGGTGGTTAGTGTTATGGTTATATAAATAACTAGATTTAAGACTATTATTGTGGGGTTATATATTAAGATAGCTGTTATTCAGCCTATGTGGGCGATTGAGGAGTATGCTATGATTTTTCGTAGCTGCGTTTGGTTGAGTCCTCCCCAGCCTCCGATTATGACTGATGCAATGGATATTGTAAGGAGTAAGTTGGGGTTGATGGCGGGTGAGATTTGGTAGAGGACGGATAGTGGTGCGATTTTTTGTCATGTTAGTAGGATTAGGCCTGAGGATATAGGAATTCCTTGTGTGACTTCAGGTACTCAGAAGTGGAATGGAGCTAGTCCTAGTTTTATTGCTAGGGCGGTTGTTATCATGATTGATGCTATGGGATTGAGGTCTTTTGATACGGTTCATTGTCCTGAATTCAGCAGGTTAATGATGATTGCTATTATTAGGATTATAGAGGCGGTTGCTTGTGTTAGGAAATATTTTGTGGCTGCTTCTATGGTTCGTGGGTTGTAATTTTTTATAAGAATGGGGATGATGGCTAGTAGATTTATTTCAAAGCCGATTCAGATTATGAGTCAGTGGGAGGTTGATATTACAATTATAGTTCCTGATATAACGGTTAATATAATGATAATGAAAATAGGGGGTTTGATTAGTATGGGAAGGGTATGAACCAACATTTTCGGGGTATGGGCCCGATAGCTTATTTAGCTGACCTTACTTAGAATGTAGTGTAATAATGGTAGCACGAAGATTTTTGGATTCTTAGGATTAGGTTCGAGTCCTATAATTCTAGAAATAAGAGGGTTTAAACCTCTATGTTTTACTCTATCAAAGTAACTCTTTTGTCAGACATATTTCTTATGTTTGAGGTGGGATGCTTGCTGTGATGATAGGTAGGGATACATGTCATATGCACAGGGCTAAGGTGAGAGGTAGAAAATTTTTTCATAATAGGTGTATTAGTTGGTCGTATCGGAATCGTGGGTAGGATGCTCGAATTCATAGGAAGGTAATTGTTAAGAGTAAGGTTTTTACTGTAAAGTTGGTGGTGTATAATTCTGGTATGTAGGGATTGTGGAATGCTCCGAAGAATAGGATTGTTGTGAGGCTATTTATTATAATAATGTTGGCGTATTCCGCTATGAAGAATAGGGCAAAGGGGCCTGCTGCGTATTCTACATTGAATCCGGAGACGAGTTCTGATTCTCCTTCTGTTAGGTCGAATGGAGCTCGGTTGGTTTCTGCTAGTGTCGAGATGAATCATATTATGGCTAGGGGTCATGCAGGGATGATTAGTCAGGTATGTTCTTGGGTGGTAATTAGTGTAGTTAGTGTGAAGGATCCATTTATTAATAATACTGATAGGAGGATAATAGCTAGTGTGACTTCGTATGAGATTGTTTGGGCCACAGCTCGTAGGGCCCCGATTAGGGCGTATTTTGAGTTTGAGGCTCATCCTGATCATAGGATGGAGTAGACGGCTAGGCTTGATATAGCTAGTATGAATAATACCCCTAGGTTTATGTTAATGAGGGGGTGCGGTATGGGTAGTGGGGTTCATATGGTTAGGGCTAGTGTAAGGGCTAGGATTGGTGCTATAATAAATATGGATATGGAGGACGTGAGAGGTTGAAGGGGTTCTTTGGTAAATAGTTTTATGGCGTCTGCAATGGGTTGGAGTAGTCCGTATGGCCCTACAACGTTTGGTCCTTTGCGGAGTTGTATGTAGCCTAGCACTTTTCGTTCGACTAAGGTCAGGAAAGCTACGGCGAGGAGAATGGGGATAATTAGTGAGAGGATGTTAATTATGAACATGTTGTTAGGGAGAGGAGTTGAACCTCTGATTGTAAAAGCTTAAGTTTTATGCAATTACCGGGCTCTGCCACCCTAACGAACCCGAGCTCTACGGGTGATATAATTAGGTAAACTGTCTAGATTAAGATTGTATCATCTATTTGGTTAAAGGCGCTTTGGTGAAGTGGGCCTTATTTCTCTTGTCCTTTCGTACTGGGAGAAATTATTTAATAGATAGAAACCGACCTGGATTACTCCGGTCTGAACTCAGATCACGTAGGACTTTAATCGTTGAACAAACGAACCTTTGATAGCTGCTGCACCATCAGGATGTCCTGATCCAACATCGAGGTCGTAAACCCTATTGTCGATATGGACTCTGAAATAGGATTGCGCTGTTATCCCTAGGGTAACTTGTTCCGTTGATCAAGTTTTTGGATCAATAAGTGATGCAATACTTTTGACTGGTTAGTCTAGATTTAAATCATTCGGAGGTTATTTTATTCTCCGAGGTCACCCCAACCTAAATTGTCGGCCCATGTAGAGATTTGTTGTTCCTGTCGGTTGATTGGTGGGGTCTCTTTGGGTCGGTTAATTAAAGCTCCATAGGGTCTTCTCGTCTTGTTGTTATATTCCCGCCTCTTCACGGGAAGGTCAATTTCACGGATTGGAAGTAAGAGACAGTAAAGCCCTCGTGTGGCCATTCATACAGGTCCCTATTTAGAGAACAAATGATTATGCTACCTTTGCACGGTCAGGATACCGCGGCCGTTTAACTAATGTCACTGGGCAGGCAGTGCCTCTAATACTGGAAATGCTAGAGGTGATGTTTTTGGTAAACAGGCGGGGCTTGTGTTTGCCGAGTTCCTTTTACTTCTTTTAATCTTTCCTTAATTTGCATGCCTGTGTTGGGTTAACAGTTAGTTTGATATTTTGTTTATGGTTGGGTTATATATATCTTGTTGTTAACTATCAGTGGTTATCCGTTCTGATATAAGCTTATGCAGGGAGAAATATTTCTTGTTACTCATATTAGCATTATTGCTTCTATTATTAAATAGACTAGCCCAGTTTTAAGTTAGGAGTTAGTTGCATTTTTTGACATTAAGATGTTTTAGGTTGTTGAGCTTGAACGCTTTCTTAATTGATGGCTGCTTTTAGGCCAACTATGGTTTGTGTTATATGCTTACTCTCTAATAAAGGCTGTATCCTAATTCTAAAAAGCTGTACCTTTTTAGATTAAATTTTAAACTTACATTAGAATTTTTGGGGGTTTTGAGGTAAGTTTAAAGTTGAACTAAGATTCTATTCTGGGCAACCAGCTATCACCAGGCTCGTTAGGCTTTTCACCTCTACCCACAAATCTTCTCACTATTTTGCAACATAGATGAGTTTATCCTATAATAGATTGTTCATGGGTAGCTCGTCTGGTTTCGGGAGGTCTAGCTAAAGTTCTCTTTGCTAGGTTGTTCTAGCTAACTCATTATGCAAAAGGTACAAGGGGTAATCTTTGCTGTGTGGTGCTTTTAATTTTGTCTTTCATCTTTCCCTTGCGGTACTTTCTCTATAGCGCCAAGTTAAATTTCTATCTCCTATACTTTTATAAAGTAATTAAATGTTTTGTTTTATTTTCTAGTATTAGTTGGGTTTGTGGGTGTTTGGGCTAGCTTTGGCTCAAGATGGTCAGTTTGGTGTGAAATCTTCTGGGTGTAAGCCAGATGCTTTGTTTAAGCTACATCTTGTTATCCAAGCACACTTTCCAGTATGCTTACCTTGTTACGACTTGTCTCCTCTTGTGAGTGTGGCGGTTTGAATAGGTTTCTTTGGGGTTATCACTTGAGGAGGGTGACGGGCGGTGTGTGCGTGCTTTATGGCCCGATTCAATTGAGCTCTCTATTCTCAAATTTACTGCTAAATCCTCCTTTAATACTCAGTTTCATGAGGATTTTCGTGGATGTTCTAGTTGTAGAAAATGTAGCCCATTGCTTTCCATCTCATGGGCTACACCTTGACCTAACTTTTTTGTGTTGAGATACTTGTGCTTACTTTTCTTCCTTTTTAGGGTTTGCTGAAGATGGCGGTATATAGGCTGGATTAGCAAGAGATGGTGAGGTATATCGGGGTTTATCGATTATAGAACAGGCTCCTCTAGAGGGATGTAAAGCACCGCCAAGTCCTTTGAGTTTTAAGCTGTTGCTAGTAGTTCTCTGGCGGATAGTTTTGTTTAAATTAACTATCTGGGTTTAGGGCTAAGCATAGTGGGGTATCTAATCCCAGTTTGGGTCTTAGCTATCGTGTAGTCGGAGGTGTTAAAGTTACTTTCGTGCTGTATTTTTATGTTAGCTGTAGCTTTTTACGGCCTAGCTAAGGTTTAACTTTAGTATGTTTTTCTCTGTAACACGCTTTACGCCGTGGATCTATTAGTTTGGGTTAATCGTATGACCGCGGTGGCTGGCACGAAATTTACCAACCCTTGTCTAATATAGCTTAGTCGAACTTTCATTCATGGCTTAATTTTTATCACTGCTGTATCCCGTGGGGGTGTGGCTGAGCAAGGTGTTATGAGCTACATATAGTTGTGTGCTTGATACCCGCTCCTTTAGGTCACTAGGTGACCTAGAGGGCATTTTCACCGGGGTGCGGAGGCTTGCATGTGTAATCTTATTAATAACTAATGGAAAGGCCAGGACCAAACCTTTATGTTTATGGAGTCTGGCGACTCATCTAGGCATTTTCAGTGCCTTGCTTTGTATATTTAAGCTACATTAACTGGTGTGGAATTAGTTTGGATGTGTGAGATATTGTTCGATAGGGACGAATTAGAGATCGGTTGGCGTATCTATAGATATTTGCAAACAGAGCTACGATTTAGTATTAATAGTTAGTAGTGATAGGGGATTGGTAAAGATTAATAAGCCTTATGTTTAGGTACGGTCTAGTCTTGTTTTTGGGGTTTGGCAAGACAGAAATAGGCACGTATTACTATAAATAAGGTTAACGGGGGGTAAGGGGGGTTTGATTAAGCTAGTTATTTACTAAATCAAAATGTTTGCATGCGTATACGTGTATACGTGTATACGTGTATACGTGTATACGTGTATACGTGTATACGTGTATACGTGTATACGTGTATACGTGTATATACGTGTGTACGTGTGTACGTGTGTACGTGTGTACGTGTGTACGTGTGTACGTGTGTACGTGTGTACGTGTGTACGTACACGCGTATACGTGGGTGCGCGCATGCCGTGTCCTGTGGAACATTAGGAATTTAGGTATATGTCCTGTGACCATTGACTGAATAACACCTCGACTGTTGTGTGTGTGGAAGCTCCGCATAGAGAGTAAGTCCGACCATAGCAGGTATATGTCCTGTAACCATTGACTGAACAGCACCTTGACTGTTGTACGTGTGGAAGCCCCGCATAGAGAATAAGCCCAGCTACAATATATTTGACTGAGTCAGGACCTTTAGGTCATAGCTGAGTCATAGCAAGTTCGACCCCTAAAAATTAAAAGATACCAAATGCATGACACCACAGTTATGTGTGATCATGGGCTGATTAGTCATTAGTCCATCG